CATTGTGGAATATGCTAAACCTCTCTTAATGTCTTTTTGAGCAAGAGCTAAAGTAGCTCCTAATAAGACTGTTATTATTGCTATCAACGAGATTAAATTCATTATGGGGGGTATAACTATGAAAAGAGGAAGAAGCCGAGCTACAAGAAAAATTCCCGCTGCTACCATAGTGGCAGCGTGTATAAGAGCAGAAATGGGAGTGGGCCCCTCCATAGCATCAGGCAACCAGACATGAAGGGGAAACTGTGCAGATTTAGCAACGGAACCGGCAAATAATAGAACAGCACACAAAGTAAGAAATAAAGGATTTACTTCATTAGTATAAATCAAGTTATTCACTATTTCGAATAAATCCTCAAATCCAAAACTACCCGTTATCCAATAAAACCCTAAAATTCCTAATAATAAACCAAAATCTCCTACCCGATTAGTTACAAAAGATTTTTGACAAGCATTTGCCGCAAGAGGTCGTGTGAACCAAAAACCAATTAAGAGATAAGAAGACATCCCAACCAATTCCCAAAAAATATAAATTTGTATCAAATTAGAACTAGTAACTAATCCTAACATTGAAGTACTAAAAAAATTAATATAAGTGAAAAATTTCAAATAAGATTGATCATGAGCCATATAATTATCACTATAAAAAAGAACTGTAATTCCAACGGTAGTGATTAATATTGACATAATAGAAGTAAGTGGGTCTAGCAAATAACCCAATTCTAAAGAAAAATCGTTAGTAATGAGCCAAGACCATACATATTGATAAATAGAATTGCTATTTATTTGCTGACTAGACAAGTTGGTTGAAAAAACCAAGATTATACTTAACAATAAAACACTCTGAAAAGACCACATACGACGAAGTCTGATTGTTGTTGTTGGAAAAAGAAGAAGACCTAACCCTAGGAATATAGGAACTGGAAGTGGAATGAAAGGTATAATCCACCCATATTGATATGTCTGTTGCATAAAAAGTTTTTTTTAATTCTTAGTTTCCTAATTGATTTTTATTGTTTCCGATTCACCAGATCTTACCTCTTTGAGAGGAATAACTAAAAGGGAAGATATGCACTAAGTAAAACTACCGAAATATATCATTTTTCTTATTATTTATTTCTTTTTCTAATTTTCTTCTAAATACTTCAAATATTCAACTCAAGAAATTACAATCGGTCAAATCTTAGGAAACTAAGAAATAAGCATACGAATTAATAAAAAAATTTTAAGTCGATTCTAGAAAATATAAAAAGTTAAAAAAATTAAACCTTATACATTTATTATATTTCTTTTTTTTTTGAAGATAATATAAATTAGCAAATAAATCAAATGAATATATTAATATAATAGGAAGGAAGGACTTCTTTTGAACAATACATGTCTTTCACATTCAACTAGAACAATAAGGAATTTTTTTTAAATGGCAGTTCCAAAAAAGCGTATTTCTACATCAAAAAAAAATATTCGTAAAAATTTTTGGAAAAAAAAGGGATATTGGGCCGCTTTAAAAGCTTTTTCATTAGGTAAATCTCTTTTGACTGGAAATTCAAAAAGTTTTTTTGTACAGCAAACAAAAAATAAATAAGTAATAAAGTTGCAATTGTCTGAATGCATTCAAAAATTGACTCATTTATTCTTTAATTGACTCAACTCACTAGATAGAGATAGTGGAAATTTTAATTATATTTTATAGGATAATTTTAGAGGAAATATAAAATGAAACTCAGCTTACTCTTTTATCTTTTATTTTCTAGTCGTTACTTTTAGACTTTTAGATTATTTACTAAATTCAGTAAAAAAAGAACTAACACCCTTTTACTTTTACTGAATTTAGTAAATACAAAAAATTTTTTATCAAAAAAAGTATTTGTTGCTAACAAACGAATGAACACAATAAAATATTTTTTTTGCGTGAATTTTTTTATTTCCCCGGAGGGGAAGCTTAGTTTCTCCATCAACACACTTTTTGTTACATTTACTAGAAAAAATACGATAATTTTTCGTTTTATCTCTCTTTTTTTATCTATAGACTATAGGGGTCTTAAGATATTTAGTCTTGTTTCATTTCTTTCCTGAAATAAAAAATAAAGAAAAAAGGTTCATTAAAATTGAAAAAGTAAAACAAAACCATTTTTAGTTATATCCCTTGATTGACTCTTACTTGAGATTTTAGGTTCGAATTATCTAGTTACAATACAATTCTAGAGTAGCCGAAAACCCACGAAAACCCCTGAGTCCCTAAACTAACGAACGTTAAAATCCCTAAAAGAAACTAAAAAAATTACTCTTAATGGACTGCTAAATTCTCGACGATTGTTTATTCATTAGTTATTATAAGTTGAACACAAGCCGCTATGGTGAAATTGGTAGACACGCTGCTCTTAGGAAGCAGTGCTAGAGCATCTCGGTTCGAGTCCGAGTAGCGGCATGTCACCCTTTCACTTTTAAAAAGAATAAATAGATTCTATAATTAATTCAACTCTTGAGTTGCATTTAAGCAACGCATTTTTTAAGATTTTGTATGATATTTTCAACCTTAGAACATATATTAACACATATTTCCTTTTCAATTCTTTCAATCGTAATTCTAATTCGTTTGACAACCCTTTTTTTTATAGATGAAGTGGTACAATTATCTCATTTGTCCGAAAAGGGCTTGCTAATTAGTTTTTTCTGTATAACAGGATTATTAGTTACGCGTTGGATTTATTCGGGTCATTTTCCACTAAGTGATTTATATGAATCACTAATCTTCCTATCATGGAGTTTTTCCCTTATTCATATAATTCTCTATTTCAAAAAAAAGAACAATTTTTTAAGCATAATAACGAGTTCAAGTGCTGTTTTTACTCAAGGCTTTTCGATGTCAGGACTTTTAACTGAAATACACCAATCTTCAATATTAGTACCTGCTCTTCAATCCGAATGGTTAACAATGCACGTAACGATGATGATATTGGGTTATGCGTCCCTTTTATGTGGATCATTATTATCAGCAGCACTTCTAGTGATTACATTTCGAAAAAGCATAACAATTTTCTGTCTTTTTTGTCAAAGTCATTTTTTATTACATAATTCATTTACCTTTGGTAAAATTCAATACATCGGCGAAGGAAATAATCTTTTAAAAATACAAAAAAATTCTTTTTTTTTCGCCAAGAATTATTACAGATCACAATTGATTCAAGAATTGGATTATTGGAGTTATCGGGTTATTAGTTTAGGGTTTCTATTTTTAACCATAGGTATTCTTTCGGGAGCAGTATGGGCTAATGAAGCATGGGGGTCGTATTGGAATTGGGACCCAAAAGAAACGTGGGCATTTATTACTTGGATCATATTCGCGATTTATTTACATACTCGAACAAATCGAAACTTGCAAGGAGAAAATTCGGCAATTGTAGCGTCTATAGGCTTTCTTATAATTTGGATATGCTATTTTGGGGTCAATCTATTTGGAGTAGGGTTGCATAGTTATGGTTCCTTTACTTTAACATATAATTAAATTCACGAACGTATCTTACGACTACAACAGAGTATGTTGCATATAAAATTTTTTTGTGAACCAACACGAACCATATGAATCGATACACTATTGTATTGATTCATACGGTTCGTATCCATGTGGTTTTCAATTTTCTTTACTTAAAAATACTTCTAAATGATTTTTAACATAGTATTTTTAAGTTTAGTTATGAAAACCATTTAGAAAAAAATTAGATAGAATAATTTCTACCCTGTCAACCGACAGTGAAAAAATGAAATCCGGGTACATACCAATACTTAGGACGGGTAAAAAGAGAGAAATTGAAAGAAATAACTCTCGTGGTCCTGAATCAAAAAAATAAGAGTTTTGAGCATTAAAAAACTTGTATCCGTAGAACATCTGTCGTGACAGAGATAATGAATAAATAGGAGTTAATATGATTCCAATTGCCATTAGAAAAGTAATTAGCATTTTTGGCAGCCAAAAATATTTTTGGCTGGTAATTATTCCAAAAAAAACTACCAATTCGGCAACAAAGCCACTCATACCCGGTAATGCAAGCGAAGCCATCGAAAAGCTACTGAACATCGTGAATACTCTTGGCATTGGGATAGCCATTGCGCCCATTTCGTCAAGATAAACAAGACGTATTCTATCATAAGTCGTCCCTGATAAGAAAAAGAGTGCAGCACCAATAAATCCATGAGATATTATTTGTAAAAGAGCTCCATTAAGCCCTGTATCACTTATCGAACCAATTCCTATAATTATAAAGCCCATATGAGATATAGACGAATACGCTACTCTTTTTTTTAAATTCCGTTGGCCAAGAGATGTTGAAGCCGCATAGATTATTTGGATTGTGCCCACTATTACTAACCAAGGGGAAAGTAGATAATGGGCGTGAGAAAATAATTCCATATTGATACGAATCAACCCATATGCTCCCATTTTTAATAAGATTCCAGCTAGGAGCATACAAGTACTATAATGTGCTTCTCCGTGGGTATCTGGTAACCATGTATGTAAAGGTATAATCGGTGATTTGACAGCAAAAGCAATAAAAAAACCAATATAGAATAGTATTTCTAAGACCCCAGGATACGACTGATTGGTCAATGTTTCAAAATTTAATGTTGGCTCATTAGAACCATATAAACCGATACACAGAACTCCCATTAATAGAAAAACGGAGCCTCCAGACGTGTATAAAATAAATTTTGTAGCCGAATACAGACGTTTCTTTCCTCCCCACATGGATAGAAGTAGATAAACCGGAATTAATTCTAACTCCCACATGATGAAAAAAAGTAAAAGGTCTCGAGAAGAAAATGATCCTATTTGCCCGCTGTACATTGCTAACATCAGGAAATTAAATAATCGAGAGTCTCTAGTAACCGGCCAAGCCGATAAAGTAGCTAAAGTGGTGATGAATCCTGTTAGTAAAATGGGTCCTATAGAAAGTCCATCTATTCCTAATCTCCAATGGAAATCAAAAAAACGGACCCATTTATAATCCTCCACTAATTGTACTAATGGATCATCTGGTTGGAAATGATAACAAAATGTATAGGCTATTAAAAGGAATTCTAAGATGCATATACAAATAGTATACCAACGAATGATCCTATTTCCCTTATGTGGAAAAAAGAAAATTAAGGAACCCGCAGATATTGGAAAAACTACAATTAGCGTTAACCAAGGAAAAAAATTCGTGGTAAAGACAAGATATACTTGGACCAGAAAACCCGTGCTCATAAGAATATTATGAGCACAAATTTTGTCGGTAAAAAAAAAAAAAARAAAATAAAATGGGTTATGGGTTCAAGTCTAGTTTTCTAGAGCGTATTAATAAGTTAGCCCCATACTGCGAGTTGTTTCATGCCATAAATAAACTCGAACACTCAAGAAATCCGTTGGACAGGCGGATTCGCATCTTTTACAACCAACGCAGTCTTCTGTTCTTGGAGCAGAAGCGATTTGTTTTGCTTTACATCCGTCCCAAGGTATCATTTCTAATACATCAGTTGGGCAAGCTCGGACACATTGAGTACATCCTATACATGTATCATAAATCTTTACTGAATGTGACATTGGATCTATACATTTTTGAACGTTATAAGATTTCGATCTGGTAATCTTAGAAACAAACCATATATTTAGATACCAGACGAATCAACAAGTTATCAGAATTTTTCTAATCAATCTATTTCTGGATTGCTTTAGTAGACAAGGCCAAAATACTTTGATTTAGTCTATTTTTTTAACCAAGATCATACCTTAATGTAGCAACTCTACGAATTTTAATTTCTTTATTTATTTTTTATTTATTAATATTGAATATTCTAAATATTCAAATTTATATAATAAATACTATTTACTCAATAAATTGGATTCATTAATACGAGTTGATTTTCGATTACGAAAAATTGCTGAAACAATAGCCGGTCCAATAGCTGCTTCAGCGGCTGCAATAGCTATAACAAAAATTGATAAGATTTCTCCCTTTAATTGACGATTATCAAAAAAATCAGAAAATGTTACAAAATTCATATTAACTGCATTCAGTATAAGTTCAAGACACATAAGGGCCCTAACCATATTTCGACTTGTGATCAACCCATAGATGCCTATACAAAATAAATAGGCACTCAAAACAAGTACATGTTCTAGCATTGTTAAATAATTCCTTCTAAATCTCATGATTTTTAACCGAAATAAGAATTCAACCGATTCGATTGAATGACATATGAAATTTTTTCATTGATGATTTTATTATTGTTATTGTCGAGCTACAGCAATTGCGCCTATTAAAGCAACTAAAAGAATTATTGAAATAAGTTCAAATGGAAGAAAAAAATCTCTTGATAAATGAATTCCAATTTGTTGACTATTAATTATCAAATCTTGCTCCACAATCTGGTTTGATCTTGTAGGCCAAAAAATTCCGTACCATGACGTATCTGGAATAGTAGTAATTAGCGAAATAAAAAGACTTGTAGAAACCATCAAAGTAATTCCATCCCCAACTGTCCAAGGATTAAAATAGTTGGAATATTCTGAACCATTCATGAACATCACAGCAAAAATGATTAAAATATTTATAGCCCCTACGTAAATCAGTAGCTGCGCAGCAGCTACAAAGTAAGAACTCAGTAGAATATAGACTAAGGATATACAAACCAGAACCAACCCCAACGAAAAAGCAGAAAAAATTGGATTGGGAAGTAATACGACCCCTAAACCCCCTAAGATCAGACTTGATCCCAGAAAGACTAAAATAAAATCTGGTATTGGTTCAGGTAAATCCATTTAATTTAAAAAGATAGAAATAAAAGTATTTCATGACTTTATTGACCTGACCAGGAAAAAGAAAAAAGAAGAGACTCCACTTCTTGTATGTTTAGGATACTTCTTAACTTAATTAAACTTAATGAAAACTAAATGAAAGTTGAATGGGTGTGACTTGATGTAGATAGCGTTCTTGGAGCATTGTAATTAGATAATTAGACCCCCAGAATTTAAAATGTATATTTTAAAATCATTTTAAATGAAGATTTTAGCCAATATCTTGATTGGTCAAACAAAACCTTATTATTTTCTTAGTTTTTCAGAGGGTTTATACATTTTTTATTTGAGGCGAATTCGAAATTGTTTGAATTGTGTAATCGTCAATTACTGATATCGGTAACCGACCTAAAGCAATTTGATTATGATTCAATTCATGACGATCATAAGTCGAAAGCTCATATTCTTCAGTCATTGATAAACAATTTGTTGGACAATACTCGACACAATTTCCACAAAATATGCAGATTCCAAAATCAATACTGTAATTAAACAGCCGTTTCTTTCGAATATTACTTTCGAATTTCCAATCTACAACGGGCAGATCGATAGGACATACACGAACACATACTTCACAAGCGATGCATTTATCAAATTCAAAATGGATGCGGCCCCGGAAACGTTCCGATGTGATCAGTTTTTCATAAGGGTATTGAATAGTTATCGGTAAACGATTCACATGAGACAGAGTAATTGTGAAACCTTGACCTACGTACCGAGCCGCTCGTATTGTTTGTTGACCATAATTCATCAACTCAGTTAACATAGGGAACATATCGTGAATATGTATAAATTTAAAATACTTGTTTCTTTCTCTTGTTTGAGAGAAGTCGTGAATAGAAACTACTCTAATACCTTAGAGCGAAAGAAGGTGAAACGAGGTTGTTAATAATAAATTACCTAGAGAAATAGGTAAAAGAAATTTCCAACCAAGATTTAATAGTTGGTCCATTCTGAGCCTTGGTAAAGTCCATCTTGTGGCAATAGAAATGAACAAGAACAAGTAAGTTTTACCTAATGTAATAAAGATACTGATTATTGTTCCAAAGACTTTCCCCGGTTTATTTATGAAAAAAATGTCAGGAACAAATAGATAGGGAATCCAAAGATTCCAACCCCCAAAGTAAATAATTGTTACAAATAATGAAGAAACTAGTAGATTCAGATAAGAAGCAAGGTAAAATAAACCAAATTTGATGCCGGAATATTCGGTTTGATAACCGGCTACTAACTCTTCTTCTGCTTCTGGTAAATCAAAAGGTAATCTCTCACACTCGGCTAGAGCAGAAATCAAAAAAATGATAAATCCTATAGGTTGACGCCACAGATTCCACCCCCAAAAACCATATTTTGACTGTGCTTCAACTATATCAACTGTACTTGAACTGTTAGATAATTATAGTCGATCAGAATTACACTGTTTTCATCGCTATTCCAAAACCGTACATGAGATTTTCATCTCATACGGCTCCTCAAAGATCACAGCTAAATATAAGGACATTTCATTATTATTGATTTTTATATTTTGTAGGATAGAGTTAAAACTTCTCACAAGGTCCCGAATTAAATCAACGGAATTCTGTTTGCTATATTTTTTATATTTTTTAATATTAATTAATAAATGCTTTGGAATTGATCTTATCTTTTTCTCGTATATTGTATAAAGGGATTTTACAAAAAGTAAAAGATTACTTCGTTCGTACTAGTTATTTTTTTTAATCGACGGATAGGAACATACTCTGAATCGGAATCATGGGTAGTACTTCTTGATCATTTCTACCAACTAAAAGTCCCAATTCAAATTCCTTTTATGTATACAAATGTTCTCGCGGATAACTTAGAAAATCCTTATTACTAATCCTTTGTGTATCTTAGTCTTCCTAACCATCCACTCAATTTTGTTCAACCTGAATTTCTTTTTTTTAATATACCTAGGCTAATAGATAAAAAAATCGATCTTTTAAACCCGCTTCAAGAAGTGATGAATAAACAACCAATCTTGGGGTAAGGTCTTGGGCTAAACAGTCTCTACTACTTATGTTTCCTTTTACTTAATCCTTGTACATAGGAAATGAGAATCAATCCTTTATTTACTGCAAAATTCAAAACCGTTTTATTTCACCCATATAACTATTAACTTTTATTCATCAACCCGAAAGATCAAAGAAAAATAAAAATATAAAATCAACCTATTTAACTTGACTTTCTTATTAGAATTCAAAAGAAAGGGTAGGTGAAATAAAGGATTTCACCGAATCACACGTAGAGATATTGATAGTACACACAAAGTTAATGGTATTTCATAACTAATTGATTGAGCAGCGGCTCGTAGACCACCCAAAAAGGAATATTTATTATTTGATCCATATCCCGACATAAGAAGTCCAATGGGAGCAATGCTTGAAATAGCGATCCATAGAAAAACACCAATACTAAGATCGGCTAGAATAAGGTGGTAGCCAAAAGGAATTACTGAATAACTTAGTAAAACTGCTACAACTGCGATGGATGGTCCGATACTGAATAAGTGAGTATACCCTCTAGATGGAAGAAGGTTCTCTTTGAAAAGCAGTTTTATACCATCTGCTAGAGCTTGAAGAATTCCTAAGGGGCCCGCGTATTCGGGCCCAATACGTTGTTGTATACCTGCGGATATTTCTCTTTCTAACCAAACAATTACGAGTACACCTATTATGATTCCTAATACAAGAGTAAAAATAGGGACAAGCGGCCATATGATTCTATATACCCCTTTAAAATTGAGTAAGAAGTCGAATCTATAAAAAGAGTTGATAGCTTGTATTTCTGTTGTATCCATTATCATTTTAACGATCAATTTCTCCCATAATGATATCTATGCTCCCTAGTATCGTCATAATATCAGCCAATTTCATTCTTTTAACTAACTGAGGAAGGATTTGCAAATTGATAAAACCCGGCGGGCGTATTTTCCATCTCCAAGGAAAAACACTCCGATCTCCTATTAGAAAAATTCCCAATTCGCCTTTTGGGGCTTCGACTCTCACATAAAGTTCTTGTTTCGACAATTCAAAGGTTGGAGAAGGCTTTTTACTAATAAATCGATATTCAAAATCATTCCAGTCGCTATCTTTTACTCTATCAAAACGTCGGATTTCTAAATTCTCATAGGGTCCCCCTGGAAGTCCTTCCAGAACCTGTTGTATAATTTTTACGGATTCTGTCATTTCACCGATTCGTACTAAATAACGAGCTAACGAATCCCCCTCTTTTTGCCATTGAACCTCCCAATCCAATTCGTCGTAACATTCATAACGATCAACTTTACGAAGATCCCATTGGATTCCGGAAGCTCGTAACATTGGTCCTGATAAACCCCAATTTAGTGCTTCTTTTCCACCAATAATACCTACACCCTCAACCCGTTCTAAAAAAACGGGATTACGCGTAATAAGTCTTTTATACTCATTAACCCCTGTTAAAAAAAACTCACAAAAATCTAAACATTTATCTATCCAGCCATAAGGTAAATCAGCAGCTACTCCTCCGATACGAAAATAATTATGCATCATTCGCATACCTGTAGCAGCCTCGAATAGATCATAAATCAATTCTCTTTCTCGAAAAATATAGAAGAAAGGGGTTTGTGCGCCAATATCTGCCATAAAGGGCCCGAGCCATAACAAATGTGAAGCTAGACGACTCAACTCCAACATAATGACTCGGATATAACTAGCTCTTTTAGGTACTTGAATATTTCCTAACTGTTCGGGGCCATTTACCGTTATTGCTTCTGTGAACATAGTCGCTAAATAATCCCAGCGGGTTACATAAGGTAAATATTGTAAAATTGTTCGATTTTCCGCAATTTTCTCCATCCCTCTATGTAAATAACCCAATATTGGTTCACAGTCAACAACATTTTCGCCATCTAGAGTAACGATGAGCCGAAGAACACCATGCATTGATGGGTGGTGAGGACCCATATTTACTATCATAAGGTCTTTTCTTATATCTGGCCCAGTCATAAGTTTTTTATTGATTCATTCTTCCATGAATTGCTGAAAGTCAAAAGAAATTAATAAAAATTTAAAATAAAAAATTCGAATTAAAGAATAAAAAAATAAGCACTTAAAACAACATGAATTTTTCAATTAACGAATTTTTGTCTCTCGAATATTTAATTGACCAATTAATTCTTTATAATGTACTCTATTTTTTTTTGACAAATAAGCCAACAGCCGTTGACGTTTTCCTAAAATTTTTCGCAATCCTCTCTGAGATAAATAATCTTTTTTGTGCAATTCTAAATGTGAAGTAAGCCTCCATATCTTATTGGTAAAACTTAATATTTGAAATTCAACAGACCCTCTGTTTTCTTCTTTTGAGCTAATCGAAATCAATACATTTTTGATCATACAAGATTTTCCCTCTTCCAATTTTTTAACGATATGGATTTGACTACTGAATAAGAATAATGTTAGTAATTTTACTGTGGTATATACAATACCTTGAATTTCTTTATCGAATAGGGATAGGATATAATATATATAGGAAAAGGGTGTTACCAACAACGTTTCAACTCGGAATACATATATATCCTTAACATACTGAAACGACTGCCATTATTTGTATCAAACCAATAGCGATTCATACAAGCTAAATCCTCTAATCGATAATTAGAGCAAGTCAAAAATTTCACTTTAATTAATTCATTCTTCTCTTTATGCTTATGTTTGTCAACAAATTGACTACAGTTGTTCGCGGTGCAAAATCCTAGATTTTTATTCGTATTTTTGGAATTGAAACTAATTTTTATTCTAAACTCTCTACGATATTTATGAGGTAAAATAGTTTCAGGAGAAAGTAAATCAAAAAAATTCTTATCAATATCTGCTTGTTCTGGGTATCCTTGATTATTTTTATGTTTACTCTTATGAACCAATGAAATACATAAAGTTTGATACAGAATAAATTGGCTATCATTTTTTACAGACAGACGGGCGGGTTCGATAACTAATATCCCCTTTTTGATCAATTCTACAACATTTAAACTATTCTGAATTAGCAGTATATCCAAGGTCATTTCTCTTCGCTGAATCGAAGATATAACAATTTTTCTTGGATTTAACAGTCTAAGCAGTAGACAATATATTTTGATATTATTGATCATTCGTTGATTCAAAGTATCGCCCCATCTCAATTGAAAAAGTAAATAACGTTTCAGCAAGAACTTTAATTCTGCTTTTGATCCTACATAATCTTCTTCAATATTTTTTTGATGATTTGTTAAGGAGTGGGATTCAAGATTCACCCGTTTTTGTACATCTGATCTAAGATCTCTTTGGTTTGTTAGATTTTTTTTTTTAGACGGTATAAGCCATTCAACTTTTTTGTTCTCAATGATGTTTTTATTTTCCCGATAAACATTTTTATTTAGATTCCTTCGTAAAAGAAGCCCTTTACTTGGTATAACCCAAGGTTTCATTTTATACAGATTAGAAAGTATTAAAAATTCTGGGAAGAGCCAAAAGTTTAGGGTTGCTATGGGACACTTTCGTATTTCCTCATTCATTCCCGTCCAATCTAAAAAGGTTTTTTGGGGGTTTGGTACCTTGATTTTAAGTTTTTTCGGAAGTGCGAGATAAAAAAGAGTTTTTTTAACAATTTTATCAGTTATTTGATAATTGTTAGTCTTAATCTTAGTATTTTGATTACTCTTAGTATCGATCTTGATCCAGTATTCAATAGCGATCTTTTGTCTAAGATCAAAATGGAGAGTTTTCCAATCAAAATGTTTTCTATCGGGTTTTTTTTTCATAGATTTTCTATCGCTCTTTCCTATATAATTAGGAATAGGACTCCTTCCCCGTATATCAAAAAAGTTGTATTTATACGTGTTTGAGTTGGAATAACTATCTTGTTTTCTATTTACTTGTGTTTCAAAAGCTGATCCATAAATAGATAAGTCCCTTTTATTTTTATTTTCAGAATTACTAGATTGATATGAGAAAAGATCATATCGAGAGTTTTTTTTTAAATTATCTTTTTTATTCTGTACGAAATAGGCTTCAACAGGATTTTCTTTTTTGAACAAGATTAATACATCTTTTTCATACGAACCTCTTTTGCAATTTTGAGCCATAGGGTGTTGAGAAATTTTATTTCTCAACCCTTTGGGTAGTAATCTAGACCATCGAATCTTAGAGAAATTATATTGATGATATCGTTTTAATTTCTTTACCCAGGTTTTCCAGTGATTTGTTCCATAATTGAAGCATTTATTATGATTTAATTCCAAGTGAATTATCCCTTCAAAGGAATCCTTTATTTTTATTTCGGTCTTAACAAAAAAAGGAATTCCGTAATCGTGATATTTAAAAACATATCTTAATTTATCCAAATGAATACCTTGAGTTTGTGATAAGTTGTAAAATACATATGCTTGCGACAAGTAGGATAAGTAGCAACATTTTTGTGAATTTATTTGATTCCTAATAGTATTAATTGACTTTTGTATAGTTGAAATAATTGAAATAAAGTTAATTTTATTTTCGTTTTTTTTATTAATTCTTTCTTCATCTGCTTCATTAATATTTATGAATTTTTTGACAAATTTGTTTATTGGGTCGAGAAAAAGTTGTCTAATGAGTTTGGAACGATTAATGATAGACAAAACAGGATTTATGTATATTTTTTCCAAAAAAAAATTTATAAAGAAATATATTTTCGGGATTAATCGAACATTTCTCCGTTTTATTATTTCCAAAAAAAAATTTGAAAATTCCAACCCTTTATCTTTATAAATTCTTTTGTTAGCACTAATATATATTCTTGTGTTTTTTTTTTTATCTTTTGTCATTCTTTCTATTTGATTCCGGATTGTGATTGCCCTAGCAGTTATATCCTTATTTTTTTTTTCTGTCAGTGTCCGGTTTGAAGATTGAATTTGATTAATCAATGATTCAGGAATTATCTCATTGATGTTTGTAGAATCTTTGTTGTTTTTTGTTTGATTCGATTTATAGACCTTTCTTACGTTAAAGAATAAGATTGGGTTTAATTTTGAAAATACTCTTATTTTTTTTTTTATTTGTTTTGAAACTAATTTCGTCTTTCCCCTTAAAGTTTTTCGAACTAAGAAATAGGTATTTTTCGATTTTCTAATCTTTGTTTCCAATTCCTTAAAAATAGGTTTAAAAAAGGAAGATCGTTGTCGAGGAGAACCAAAAGGAAGGTCCGTTTCCAGCCCCCAAACTGTTAAAAAACAAAAATCATTTATTTCTTTTTTGTTTTGCATTAGATTTCTACGAGAGGGCCGGAGTTTAGATCTATGCCAAGGTTTCAGATAGAAAGGAAATAGGATTTTTATCTGCATACCCTCTCTTAACCAATTTTTCGGAAATTCAGTTTCCGATAATTGAATACCATTATATGTACATATAATATGCAGTTCTCTATTCCATTCCTGTAGATCCTCAAACCATTCAGGAATTTGCAATAAAACCATACGTCCAATATTTTTTGCTATTATCAATGAAGGCAATAGAATATATTTTCTCAATTTCGATTGAGTTATTAGCATCAAACTTCTTGTTTTTCTTGCAATTGGCATACTATTCCATGCTTCAGCTATATCTGCCCGGATTTGCTCTTGTCGTTTGTTATCTTCTTTTTTATCCGTTTCTTTTTTATGTTCTTTTTTTGTTTCTTCATCCGTATTTTCCAAAATTTTGAAGTCAATTCGATTGTGTATCCAATTTGGAAAAATGACTTTAATAAGTCCGGATCTATCAAATGAAAACCAAGGGGATTTTTTGATTATGTCCAAAAAAAGAGGAGAATGTACATTTGCTTGAAATGGTTCCCACATACAAATTTTACGTCTTTGAGCGCGGATAGAACCCTTAATTATTCCCCGGCGAAAATCGGATTGTTGGTAATACCGTACCAAAACTACTTGCTTTCTTAGATCGTTTATATTAGCATCTTTATTTTTCTTAGTATCCTTATTACTATTAGTAATAGTTTTATTACTATTAGTAATAGTTTTATTCTTGATAGGAGTTAAAATTACTAAAAATTTGGTTTTTCTTGAGCGAATTTGCCACCGCCTATTTGGATATTCTCCTGATTTTTGTTGGAACTCGGTAATTAATTCATATGACCGCCGGGGAACTCTTTTA